GATGTTATCATCGACTATGATTATCTAACAGTTTAAGTACAGTTGATATAGTTGAGGCACAATCAAAATATAGTTTTTGGGGGTGGAATTTGTGGAGACAACCTGCAGGGTTTATCATTTTTTTTATTTCTTCCCTAGCAGAATGTGAGAGATTACCTTTTGATTTACCAGAAGCAGAAGAAGAGTTAGTAGCGGGTTATCAAACTGAATATTCGGGTATAAAATTTGGTTTTTTTTATCTTGCTTCCTATCTAAACCTATTTGTTTCTTCCTTATTTGTAACAGTTCTTTACTTAGGCGGTTGGAATATCTCTATTCCGTATATATTTGTTCCGGAATTTTTTGAAATAAAAAAAAAAAGTGAAGTGTTTACAATAACAATAGGTATTTTTATTACATTGGTTAAAACGTATTTACTCTTATTCATTCCTATCACAACAAGATGGACTTTACCTAGACTAAGAATGGACCAACTATTAAATCTTGGTTGGAAATTTCTTTTACCTATTTCTCTTGGTAATCTATTATTAACAACCTCTTTTCGACTCCTTTCACTATAAAAAAAGCGATATTTTTCTATATTGATAACTTATCTCAAACAAGATAAAAAAACAAACATAAAATTATTCATAAAAATTCACGATATGTTCCCCATGGTAATTGGGTTCATTAATTATGGTCAACAAACCATACGAGCTGCAAGATACATTGGTCAAAGTTTCATAATTACCTTATCTCATGCAAATCGTTTACCGGTAACTATTCAATATCCTTATGAAAAATTAATCACATCTGAGCGCTTCCGCGGTCGAATCCATTTCGAATTTGATAAATGTATTGCTTGTGAAGTATGTGTTCGCGTATGTCCTATAGATCTACCTGTTGTTGATTGGAAATTTGAAACTGACATTCGAAAAAAACGGTTGTTTAATTACAGTATTGATTTTGGAATCTGTATATTTTGTGGAAACTGCGTTGAGTATTGCCCAACAAATTGTTTATCAATGACTGAAGAATATGAGCTTTCTACTTATAATCGTCACGAATTGAATTATAATCAAATCGCTTTAGGTCGTTTACCAATGTCGGCAAGTGAAGATTATACAATTCGAACTATTTTAAATTCACCTCAAAAAAATGGATAAATTGCCTTTAATTTTTAATTAAAGATTAATTAAGATTTATTAAAGAAAGATAAATTTTTAATTACTACATTAAAATTAAAATTTCTATATTATTTTTTTATATATTATAATAATAGAGTTCTAATTGTATGAGTTCTAATTCTATGCATAATTAGTAATTCTATCCATAACGATTAAAAAAAAAATTAGAGTCTTTACCTGTTCGAGAAAGAGCGCGATTAGTCCAATAGCTGTATCCACAAAAAGTTCCACCCCTTAGGGTGGAATTCAATTAGAAACCTATTAGTATTTTAAATAGTATTTTTTACTGGTCAGGGTCAATAAGGTCATGAAAAAAGAATTAAAGTTTTTTTATCTTGTATTTTACGCAAAATGGATTTATCTGGACCAATACATGATTTTCTTTTAGTCTTTCTGGGATTAGGTCTGATATTCGGAGGTCTAGGAGTGGTATTACTCACTAATCCAATTTATTCTGCCTTTTCTTTTGGATTCGTTCTTGTTTGTATATCCTTATTCTATATATTATCAAATTTTCATTTTGTAGCTGCTGCGCAGCTCCTTATTTATGTAGGAGCTATAAATGTTTTAATTCTATTTACTGTAATGTTCATCAATGGTCCAGAGTATTCAAAAGGTTCTAATCTTTGGTCTGTTGGAAATGGGGTCACCTCCCTAGTTTCTACAAGTATTTTTGTTTTATTAATTACTTTTATTTCAGATACGACATGGTACGGGATTATTTGGACTACAAGAGCAAATCAGATTCTTGAACAAGATTTAATAAGTAACGGCCAACAAATTGGAATTCATTTATCAACAGATTTTTTTCTTCCGTTTGAACTCATTTCAATAATTCTTTTAGTTGCTTTGATAGGTGCGATTACTGTGGCTCGTCAGTCATAGATCTGTAAAAAAATCTGTAAAATAAGTAACCACAATACAAATTTCGCTCTGTTCTAGATTCTCACATATATTTTTCGCCAATTCAATTTTAAGATTATTGATAATAAAACTCCTTTTATTCTACCTATTACTAATATATGTCTTTGCTCTGTACTTGTAATATTCTTAATTGTAGTTAATCCAATCTGTTAATCTTTAATTTCTATTCATTGTTTATATTCAAATAAATAATAAATAAAAATTTTTTTTATAAGGAGTTGGTCTATGATGCTCGAACATGTACTTGTTTTTAGTGCCTATTTATTTTCTATCGGTATCTATGGATTGATTACGAGTCGAAATATGGTTAGAGCCCTTATGTGTCTTGAACTTATCCTAAATGCTGTTAATATAAATTTCGTAATATTTTCTGATTTTTTTGATAGTCGCCAATTAAAAGGAAATATTTTTGCAATTTTTGTTATATCTATCGCAGCCGCTGAAGCAGCTATTGGACCGGCTATCGTTTCGTCAATTTATCGTAATCAAAAATCAATTCGTATTAACCAATCCAATTTGTTGAATAAGTAATATTGAGAATAGAAAATAGAATGTTCATATTCATTAATTTGAATTTGAATTCATATCTACGATACATAATGTATCTGATCCTGTTTGTGAAAATAGAAAAAATTAAAGTATCTTGGCTTTATCTTATGAATCGATGCGGAATGAAATATTGAATAGAAAAATTCTGGCAAATCGTTGATTCATCTGGTGTCTAAATATATGAAAAATTTAGGAATTGACTAGGTCGAAAATTTATGACATTAAAAAAATTAATAGATACAATGTCACACTCAGTCAAAATTTATAATACATGTATAGGGTGCACTCAATGTGTTCGGGCCTGCCCCACGGATGTATTAGAAATGATACCTTGGGACGGATGTAAAGCTAAACAAATAGCTTCCGCGCCAAGAACAGAAGATTGTGTCGGTTGTAAGAGATGTGAATCCGCCTGCCCAACGGATTTCCTGAGTGTACGAGTTTATTTATGGCATGAAACAACTCGAAGTATGGGTCTAGCTTATTGATCCTTTCCATAAAAAGCCACTTGAACCCATTTGCTTTTTTGTTTACCGACAAAAACCCGTGCTTGAAAACCAAATATTAGGCACGGGTTTTTGTGGCCCAAGTGTATCTTGTCTTTACCACGAATTCTTTTCCTTGGTCAACAACATTTGTCGTTTTACCAATATCTGCGGGTTGCTTAATTTTGTTTTTCCCCCATAAAGGAAATAAGATAATTAGATGGTATACTATTTCTATCTGTATATTAGAACTTCTTTTAATGACCTATGCTTTCTCTTATTATTTCCAATTGGATGATCCATTAATTCAATTAGCGGAGGATTATAAGTGGATCGATTTTTTGGATTTTGATTGGCGATTGGGAATAGATGGACTCTCGATAGGACCCATTTTATTGACAGGATTTATCACGACTTTAGCTACTTTAGCGGCTCGGCCAATTACTCAGGATTCCCGATTATTTTATTTTCTGATGTTAGGGATGTATAGTGGCCAAGTAGGATTATTTTCTTCTCAAGATCTTTTACTTTTTTTCATTATGTGGGAGTTAGAATTAATTCCCGTTTATCTACTTCTATCCATGTGGGGAGGAAAGAAACGTTTTTATTCAGCTACAAAGTTTATTTTGTATACTGCGGGCAGTTCCATTTTTTTATTAATGGGAGCCTTGGGTATCGCTTTATATGCGTTCAATGAACCAACATTCCATTTTGAAAAACCAGCCAATCAATCATATCCTGTGAGCCTAGAAATACTATTCTATATTGGGTTTCTTGTTGCTTTTGCTGTCAAATCACCGATTATACCTTTCCATACATGGTTACCAGACACCCACGGAGAAGCACATTATAGTACTTGTATGCTCCTAGCTGGAATCTTATTAAAAATGGGAGCATATGGATTGATTCGAATCAATATGGAATTATTACCGCACGCCCATTCTTTATTTGCGCCCTGGTTGGTAATAGTAGGCGCAATACAAATAATCTATGCAGCTTTAACATCTTCTGGTCAACGAAATTTTAAAAAGAGAATAGCCTATTCCTCTGTATCTCATATGGGTTTCATAATTATAGGGATTTGCTCTTTAAGCGATATGGGACTCAACGGCGCTGTTTTACAAATAATATCACATGGATTTATTGGCGCTGCACTTTTTTTCTTAGCGGGGACGAGTTATGATAGAATACATCTTGTTTATCTTGACGAAATGGGCGGAATGGCTACCCTAATGCCAAAAATATTCACGATGTTCAGTATTTTATCATTAGCTTCCCTTGCATTACCGGGCATGAGTGGTTTTGTTGCGGAATTAATAGTCTTTTTTGGAATAATTACCGGCCATAAATATCTTTTAATGCCCAAAATACTAATTACTTTTGTAATGGCAGTTGGAATGATATTGACTCCTATTTATTTATTATCTATGTTACGCCAAATGTTCTATGGATACAAGTTGTTTGATGCTGCAAACTCGTATTTTTTTGATTCTGGACCGCGGGAATTTTTTGTTTCGATATGTCTACTTTTACCAGTAATAGGTATTGGTATTTTTCCGGATTTCGTTTTTTCATTAGCAGTTGAGAAGGTTAGTGCTATTTTATCTAATTATTTTAATAGTTAGTCATTATAAATAAAAAAAACCGATTTTTTATAAAAGAAAAAAAAAAAAAGAAGAATTACAACCAAATTTCTTTGGCATTTGTGAGAACCTTTTGAATCAAGTAATATAGTGATTCAAAAGGTTATTTGTGAGAACCTTTTGAATCAAGTAATATAGTGATTCAAAAGGTTTTCAGCCACTTAACTGAGGTTTCTTATATATATAATATATATAATATATATATAGACTTATATAATATATATATATAGACTGAGTTGTCCTATGGTTTTATTCATCAATACTTTTTTTTTCAATTCAATTGGATGTTAATGTAAATGAACCATAACTATGCAGTCCTATTCCCAATAAATTAACCCCAAAATAGCATATCCAGATTATAAGAAAGCCTATAGAAGCAACAATTGCAGAATTGAAACCTTTAAAATTTTTATTTGTTCGAGTATGCAAATAAATCGCAAATATGACCCAAGTAATAAATGCCCAAGTTTCCTTTGGGTCCCAATTCCAATAGGACCCCCATGTTTCATTAGCCCAGACTGCTCCTGAAAGGATACCTATGGTTAAAAAGATAAACCCTATACTAAGAATACGATAACTCCAATTATCCAATTGTTGAATCAACTGAAACCTGTAATAATTCCTAAAATAAAAAAAAGAAATTTTTTTTAAAAAATTTATCCCTTCCGTCATGTATTGGATCTCACTGAAGGAAAATGAATCTTTTAAGAAATTTTTGCTCTTTTCAATAATTCTTATGACTTTTCGAAATCGAATTACTAGAAGTGCTACTGATAATAATGATCCACATAAAAGAGCTGCATAGCCCAATATCATCATACTTACGTGCATCATTAACCACTGGGATTGGAGAGCGGGTACTAAGATTTCAGATTGATGCATATCAGTTAAAAAACCCGAAGTAGCAAAGCTTTGGGTAAAAAAAGTACTTGGCGTGGTTATTACGCCTAATAATTTTTGATGTTTTTTAAAATAAGGAACCATATGAATAATGGAGAACCCCCAAGAAAGGAATATTAATGATTCATATAAATCACTTATTGGTAAATGTTTCAAATAAATCCAACGAGTGATTAATAATCCTGTTATACAGAAAAAAGTGATTATCATACCCTTTTCTGACGAATCATATAGTTCGATGAATTCATCGACTAATAAAATTATCAAATGAATTATAATTACAATTGAAACAACCGAAAAAGATATATGAGTTAATATATGTTGTAAAGTCGAAAATATCATAAAAAATGTAAAAAGGGTACCTTAATTATACATACGGAATTCAAATTGGGAATTCAATTCATTATATGATTTGTTGTATCCTTTTGAAAATGAAAAGACGTTATGCCGCCACTCGGACTCGAACCGAGATGCTTTCGCACTGCTTCCTAAGAGCAGCGTGTCTACCGATTTCACCATAGCGGCTTTCTCTAAATCATAATAACCCATTTTGATTCAATCGTCAAACTTAAAGGACTCAATTCAATAGAATCTTTTTTAGGTCAGTCAATTTAATCAAACTAAAAATGGAATTTTAAATTCCAATTTTAGTGATACACTCTAAGGATTTCTGAAAATATTTTTTTTGTATTACTTGTTAGAATTTCATTGTGTAGAGAACTTTTGTTAGGATTTATTAAAACAATTAGGTATTGATCTCTGGGTATTATATATATATATATATATAGAGTTTTGAGTTCTATCCAAAAAGATTGAACAATTCAATTCAATATATATATTTTGATACAATGTTCGGACCAAGCATATGATTATGATCTAAACGAGATTTTAAAAAATTGACACAGTTTGATCTATCTAAAAGTGAAAGGTGCTTTTTTTATTAATTGAGTTGAAAGTAAAAAAAGGTTGATTCCATTTTCTATAGTTATTTCTAATAATAATTGTTAAGAAAGTCCTAAAATAAGTTTGAAACTTATTCAATTCTTTTAACTTATTCAATTCTTTTTAAGAATTAAGAATGGATTTTTTTGACTAAAGACTTTAGATTTGCCCTTTTCAATTCCATTTTCCATTCAAAATGGAAATAAAAATAAAAAACTTCTTTATTATCTTTATTATATCTATCTTTTTAGTTAGTCTTTATATGATATTCTCTTCGTCTTCATAAAAAAACGTGTTCATTTCTTTTTTATTTTTCTGTTTCGATTTATATCCTTTTTGATCATACTACATTAATCAATAATTATTTATTTATTGAATTCAGTAAGGATCTGATAAAAGCAATCTCTGTTTTTATCATTCCGATTCAAATTGAAATAAGAATCGAGTACTTTTTTTTATAAAATTCTTCATTTTTTCTATATGTATCTATATGTATAGAAATCCTTATAAATTATTAGAATTCAAAATAAATTATTAGAATTCAAAATAAGAAATACAATAAATACAATTTTATTTTTAGAATAAGTATTTTTTCTATTTTCGCTAGTATCTTCGGGATATCATTTGAACAATTCTAACTTCTTAATTTTAATATGTGAAGTATTTGGAAAAAGATTCAAATTAATTAAGAATAATGAGATTTTTTTATGGAATATACATATCAATATTCATTGATTATACCTTTCGTTACACTTCCAGTCCCTATGTTAATAGGAATGGGACTTCTACTTTTCCCGGTGTCAACAAAAAAACTTCGTCGTATATGGGCTTTTCCAAGTATTTTTTTGTTAAGTATAGTTTTCATTTTTTCGGCCAATCTGTCTATTCAGCAAATAAATAGCAGTTATATCTATCAATATATATGGTCGTGGACCATCAACAATGATTTTTCTTTAGAGTTTGGATATTTGATCGACTCACTTACTTCAATTTTTTTAATATTAATTACTACAGTTGGAATTCTTGTCCTTATTTATAGTGATAGTTATATGTCTTATGATCAAGGCTATTTAAGATTTTGGGCTTATATGAGTTTTTTCAATACTTCAATGTTGGCATTAGTTACTAGTTCGAATTTAATACAAATCTATATTTTTTGGGAATTGGTTGGAATGTGTTCGTATCTATTAATAGGGTTTTGGTTCACACGACCGATTGCGTCCAATGCTTGTCAAAAGGCGTTTCTAACTAATCGTGTAGGCGATTTTTGTTTATTATTAGGAATTTTAGGTCTTTATTGGATAACGGGCAGTTTCGAATTTCAGGATTTGTTTGAAATAGTCAAAAATCTTATTTCGAATAATGATAATGAACTGCTCTTTTTTACTTTGTGTGCCTTCCTATTATTTTCCGGTGCAATTGCAAAATCTGCCCAATTCCCCCTTCATGTATGGTTACCAGATGCTATGGAAGGACCTACCCCTATTTCTGCTCTGATACACGCGGCTACTATGGTAGCCGCTGGAATTTTTCTTGTGGCTCGACTTCTTCCTCTTTTCGTAGTCATACCTTCCATAATGAATCTAATAACTTTGATAGGGATAATAACAGTACTTTTAGGAGCTACTTTAGCTCTTGCTCACAAAGATATTAAAAGAAGTCTAGCCTATTCGACAATGTCTCAATTGGGTTATATGATGTTAGCTTTAGGTATGGGGTCTTATCGAGCCGCTTTATTTCATTTGATTACTCATGCATATTCAAAAGCCTTGTTGTTTTTAGGATCTGGATCCATTATTCATTCAATGGAAGCTATTGTTGGCTATTCCCCATATAAGAGCCAGAATCTAATTCTTATGGGGGGGTTAACAAAACGTGTTCCAATTACAAAAACCGCTTTTTTATTAGGAACTCTTTCCCTTTGTGGTATTCCACCCCTCGCCTGTTTTTGGTCTAAAGATGAAATTATTAATGATAGTTGGTTGTATTCACCTATTTTCGCAATAATAGCTTGTTCCACGGCGGGATTAACCGCCTTTTATATGTTTCGGGTTTATTTACTTACTTTTGGGGGGCATTTCAATGTTCATTTTACAAATTACAACGGTAAAAAAAACAGTGCGCTCTATTCACTATCTGTATGGGGTAAGGGAGAATCAAAAATGTTAAAAAAAAAAATGCGTTTATTAGCTTTATTAACAAAAAATAATAGTCAACGGGCTTCTTTTTTTTGTAAGAAAAGATCTCAAATTAACGGTACTGTAAAAAAGATAACGCACCATTTTGTTATTAATCATTTTGGAACTAAAATAATTTTTTCCTATCCGCAAGAATCAGAGAATACTATGTTATTTCCAATGTTAGTTTTGGGATTATTTACTTTGTTTATTGGAGCAATAGGAATTCCTTTTAATAAATTAAATCAAGAAGGGGTGGATTTAGATATATTATCTAAACTGTTAAGTCCATCTTTAAACCTTTTGTATCAGAATGCAAAGAATTCTGCGGATTTTTATGAATTTGTAACAAAGGCAGTTTTTTCGATCAGTGTAGCTTTTTTTGGAATATTTATAGCCTTTTCTTTATATAAGCCGGTTTATTCATCCTTACAAAATTTTAAGTTCCTCAATTTGTTCGTCAAAAAGGGTCCTAAAAGAATTTTTTGGGATAAAACAATAAACATGATCTATGATTGGTCCTATAATCGCGGTTACATAGATACTTTTTATGCACGATCTTTAACTAAAGGTATAAGAGAGTTTGTAGAATTTACTCTGTTTTTTGATAGACGAGTAATTGATGGAATTACCAATGGGGTCGGCGTTATTAGTTTGTTTATAGCGGAAGGTATCAAATATGTAGGAGGCGGACGTATCTCTTCTTATCTCTTTGTTTATTTATTTTATGTATTAATATTCATTTTTATGAATTTACTATTTTATTAATTTTAACTCTTTCTAATATTCTTTTTTATAATAGAAAATAATAGGAAAGCTAAATTCCTATTTTATTTCATATGATATGAATTTTCATATTTATCTTGAATTATACTTTCACTTTTTTTCTCTAATTCTATTCTATGTTTTTTAGAATTATATTCTATATTAATTATATTGATAATTAATATAGAATATAGAATGTAAATGAAAAGAAATTCATCAAAATTTCAATTCATTATAAATCAAATAATTTAATTTCAAATTACTGGCTTTTTGACTCCCGAATATCCAACTGGCTAATTAATTTTTTATAACGCAAGTTGTTTTTTTTTTTCAAATAAGATAGTAGTCGTCGGCGTTTTTCTAGAATTTTGCGCAAACCCCTTTGAGATGAATAGTCTTTTTTATGCAATTCAAAATGTGGAGCAAGTGCTCGTATCTTATTAGTAAAGCTTACTATTTGAAATTCGACGGATCCTGTGTTTTTCTTTTTGTTTTCTTGTGAAATAAAGATGAGTGAATTTTTTACCATAAAACGAAATCCTCCTCCTATTGCCCATTTTGAAAATGGTTTTTTTGATCAGGAAAAATAACAAAAAATGGAATAACAATAATTTTAAGAAAGAATGTCAATTCATTTTTCTTTTTATACACAAAAATCTTCAATTCGTTAGCAATTCAAAATTTTTTCAAATAGAATTTTTTATTAATGAATACAATTTTTTTTTCTTTTTTTAGTTGGCTAGAAATATAAAAGGATAGTATATCTCTTCACTTACAAAAGAAAAAATTTTGTATCTCAAAGTAAATTTCATGGCTTCCTTTCTAGATATAATTGATAGACAATCGAATTCCAGGTATCAGAATAGAATATAGAATGGAAAACAAGGAATGTGTCTATATCCTTGTTTTCCTATATTAGATCAGATATGCTATAGAATATATATATATGACAAACGTACCTTTATTTAATTTTCAATTGTGGATATATACGTATCCTTAACATACTGAACCGACTGGCATTATTTGTATTAAACCAAAAGCGGTTCATACAAGCTAAATCTTCGAATCGAAAATTGGGCCAAAGAAAAAGTTTGAATTGAAGTAGTTTCTTTTTCTCTCTATCAAAATATTTACTTTTTTCTATAATGTCAAAGCGGCTGCAGTTTTTTATATTATTACTTTTGAAAAGTTCTGTATTCATATGAATATCATTTTCTGAATTCAAAGAGATTAGAATTCTCAACTCTCTACGACTTCTAGCGGATAAAATATTTTCAGGAACAAGGAAATCCTTTTTCTTTCTAAATCCAATTATACTTTTAAGTCTTTCAATAGATTTGAAAAAATTTTCTTTATTAATATAGCTTTTTTCTACGTATCCTTGATTCATGTGTCGTTTGGTCCTATGAACTAAAAAAGTAGTTATGATTTGATACATAATAAATTTTCCCTTAAGGCTAATCAACTTCTTTTTTTTATGCAGACGCGGAATATCGATAGCTAATCTTCCTTTTTTGGCTAATTTGTCTTTTGATACAGTCTTATTCTTGTACTTAACCTGCAAAATATCGACACCTAATTCTCCTCGTCGGATAAGGGATTTAATCCATGCTTTTTTGTTTGTGCTTTTCCTTTGAAACATGGTGTTCTTTTTCAACAGATAAGTATATGTTTGGATATTCCAAAAAACTCTTTCCTCTACATCGTGAAGCTTTGCCGGTATCAATATGTCGTGAGGTCTAGAAATTCTTGTCTGAAGGGATTTATGCGTTTTTTTGATAGTTATTATATCTCCTTTGAGAGTTCTTTTCTTTCCTTTGTAAATTATTTTCTTTCCTTTGAGCCTTCTGTACTTTGTATAGATAATATCTTTATCTGCTTTGAGAATTCTGTCAAGATTCACTTTTTTTTTATAAGTCCTTTCTTTATAATTATAAATAAGAAATTGGGTTGGTATGAACCACGGTCTTCTCATATATACGTTGTAAAGTTGCGTTAATTTTGGAAAAAAGAACTCCAATTCGAAATTGGATCGGAGACAGCTTTTTATTTCCTCATTCATTCCCATCCAATCCCATTCAGGTGGTATTATTTCCAGTTCTGGTGAACCCGGAAGTTTAGGATAATAAACTGAACCCCAAACATTAGGATAATAAATTTTCTTGTCACAAAAACGATCTTCCCCCCATGTTTTCGAAATTATTTGATATTTAATACTCTTACTCTCAATTTCAGTTTCAGTATTTTTTTTTTTTTTGCTAATATTAATCCATAATTCCATTTCTTCTCTGTTTTTCCAATCAAAATTGAAAATTCTCCAATCCAAATATTTTCTCTTCGGGCTTTTCTCGATATCGAAAAGAACTTCTGATTCTAGATAATTGAGATAAAATTTGCGATTTAATTGTAGATAAAAGGCAAGATTCGCTCCTTGTATATAATCTGGAACGTCCTCCGATTTTCTAGGCTCGAGAAGATCTGCTCGTACAGAATCTATAAGGTCCTCTTCGGTTATAGAATCGAGAGCCCCCTCTCCCTCTGATTCTAGAAAATAGTTAAAGTGCGCTGATTGTTGATCATTCTTTAAATTATAGTTAGGTATACCTAGCGAAGGTGTACCTCTTAAGATATGAAAGAATTCCCTTTTCATTTTATCGGTTTTGTAATGAAAACCCATTTTTTGCTTATCGCCGCGATAATTAATGGATTGATGTGATAAAAGATTATATCTGTTGTGTTTTTTATAATTCTTTTTTATTCTCTGTAATAAATCGAATTCAGATAAATTCGATTTGTTTAAATCTTTATTTTTAACTGTGCGCTGTTGATTGACTCGATTTCGCCATTCTTGTAGTCTTAATTCAGACCATTTAATCTGAAAAAAATTGGATTTATATGGATAATGGCTCCTTAACCAGTTTTTCCATTGATTCGTTACAGAATCTCTAAAGTTTATATCTTTTAATATAGACGGAAATAACCCTTCCAAAAAATATTTTATTTCATTTTTGTAGACGTTACTAGTTTGTATTTTTGCTAATTTGTAAAATACATATGCTTGTGACAAGGAGCTTACATCATAAAAAAGCTTTAAATCCCTATTAGTAGTTTGAATCTTTTCTATTTTTTCTATAAAAGAAATAAAACGCATTTTTTTTTTATTTGTTTTATTTATTTTTTTCTTATTTTTTTTATTATTTTCTTTATTATTGTAGATGTATTTTTGAATAAAGATGTATTTATTCAAAATTTTTTTAAAAATTTTGCTTGTTGAAAAAATTTTTCTTGTTAATTCAAGAAAAACCTGTATACGGATCCTCACAATCTTAGTGATATTAAAAAGTCTATCGATATACATCCTTTCAATCCAAATTTTTTCAATCCCAATTTTTATAAAAGAACCTGATTTTCGCATTAATCGAACAGTTTTTTTTTTTAATATATGTAAAATTGATTTTAATTTTTGAATATTATAATGTAGTTTGTTAGGGCTAATATTTCTCTCTGAATTTAGAAATACTTTTTTTTCCTCTTTTTTCAATTGTTCTATTTCATTTCTGATTCTCTTTGTTTTGTTACTAAAATTTTTCAGGGTTCTTTCTGCTTTTGTTACTGAACGATTTACCAAATCCATAGGTAGAATTGGAGTGGATATTTTGTCAATCGCCAAATTCTTGATTATCAAATCTTCTTCGGTTTTAGTTTCATTCAATCCATATCCTTCTCTAAATCCAATTGCACTCTTTGTCTTTTGCTTTCTTTTTGGTTTTGAAAATTTCCTTTTTATTTTGTTTAAAAATAAAATGCTTTGGATGAACCAGTTCATTCTTCTTTCTTCTGAACAATTTAGAAATACCTTTCTTCTCTCTATTAAAATTTTTATAGCTAGAGAACTATTCTTTATCACTTTTTGAATTTTTTTTTTTAGTTGTTTCAAAATCTTTTGTATAAATCGTCCTTCAAAAAAGATTGCTTGTGGAGCACCAAAAGGGGCGTCAGTTTCCAATCCAATAGTTGTTAAATAAGAAGCATTAAATAAATCTTTTCTTGTGTCTTGATTTTGATTTTTCCTTTTGCTTTGATTTTTCCTTTTGCTTTGATTTTTCCTTTTGCTTTGATTTTTCCTTTTGCTTTGATTTTTCCTTTTGCTTTGATTTTTCCTTTTGCTTTGATTTTTCTTTTTTATTTTATCTTTATGTTTTTGGAGGAATTTTTGTTTAGATTTAGATCTACGCCAAGGTTTTAGACGAAAGGGAAGTACGATTTTTATTTGAAGACCTTCTTCTAACCATTTTTTCGGCAACTCTTTTTCTGATACTGGAGTTCCCTCATAATTGCAGAAAAAATGTATTTCCCTTTTCCAATCTTGGAAATCCTCCAACCATTCGGGAGTTTGGAATAAGAGCATCCGAATGATGTTTTTAACTATTATTGCTGAAGGTATTAGAATAGATTTTCTAATATACGATTGGAATAATAAGAGAAAAGGTCTGCTTAGTTGACTCATCCAATCGCTTTCCCAGTCTTCGATTATTTTTAGTCGTGCGTCTTCTTTGATTTCCTTTGTATATTCCTTTGTTTCATCCCCTACTTTGTACATTGCTTCCTCCCATTCTCTTTTTTTAATTGCCCTTTCTTTATTTTCCCATAGCAGCCTTTGTTTTGTTTTTTTCTTTATATTTTCTTTCTCTCTAAAATTCAAACCTAAAATTTCTAATCCTACTTTTGGAGTTAGAACTGGAGTTGTAAGCACCATTTTGATCCTATCATAAAAAAAATAATAAAATTTCAAAAGGAAAGAAAGAAGATCTGGTGTTTTCTCCAAAAATAGAAGACTATGAAAATTCTCTTGATATAATGGAAAAACAGACGATTTGCGCCTTTTCCCTAGGATCACGTTTTTTGGCGCACGTCGGGACTCGTATTTGTACACGGGAGTTGTAAATTCTATTAGAAATATTGAGTTTTTTTTACGAAGAATGGGATTTGTATGCTTTGCTTTTGTAATATCATTATTGATAAAAATGTCTACCCCTTTCGCTGCTCGTAAAAAGCGTAAAGATGGCAAATTCTTCATGTCGATTTCTCTTATCTCTTTCTTGATTATGGTACCTTCGGTTCTCACTTCTTTCTTTTTAAAAATTAGTATTTCTTTAGGCAAGAAATAGTCTAAAATTAGTATTCGATCTTTTTTTTTTTTTTTTTTATCTGGAATTTTTTCTTCTTTGTGATCTGGAAATAAAGAGAGCCTTTTCAAAATGAAATTGGATAGTGATTTTACAGCAAATTCAAATTCATTAATTAAGTGAAAAGCAAATTCATTAACTAAGTTAAAAAAATAAGAAATTGTTATTGAGAATGATTTTCTATTAAATGTATCTTTTTTTTTATCTATTTTTGTATCTATATCTATTTTTTGTTCATAGCTTTTACAATTATCAGTACTAAG